TCCTCTTTGGATAATAGGTACTGTAGCCGGTATTCTTGTGATCGGTTTAATCGGTATTTTCTTTTATGGTTCATATTCCGGATTAGGTTCATCCCTGTAATAATAGGATGAACTGAGTTGTAGACATGAAAGCATAAGAACTCAACGGGATCCCCCTCGAATCAGACAAGGAAAGAGGGGGTAAGTCCCGTTGAGTTCTTAATAATCATAATCTTTTTTTTTTAGAGATGTTTCAAAAACCTCCACCTTTTCTGATGATGTTTTTAAAAAATGAACTTCGTTAATTGATTCAGAACATCTGTTACTCAATAGTATCTGTCAATACTTAAAACAAAGAAGGAATCACTCGATTTACCCTTTTTGGATGACTCACAATTATATATAAATAGAATATATTTCTATCAATCAGATATCATGCAAACCCTTTCTATACTAATAGAATAGAACCTTACTCCATTTAATCTAATAAATATTTAATCTAATAAAAGTGAAATTTTTTTTTATAAGTTCGTTGAAATTGAAGAAGTTCTATATTGCTCAATAAATTGACCTATATTTATTTGTCCACTACCACTATGTTACGTAAGAAATCTAAAAAAGGGTTATGATAAAATAAACCTATATAAAAAAAAAAAAAAATGAAAACTACAAATATCCATTTTTTACGAACGGGATCGAGAATCTTTATTAATTCGACACAAGAAAGGGTTGGGTAAAATTCCGTTTCTTGTGTCAAGGACTAGGAGACGAACAATCTCCCCTAAAATCCTTTGTTCCTCTCATTTATACTTTGGTTTCTATTCTCCGCTTATTTATCTTTTGTTTTGATTCTAGTCAAATATAAAACTATTGATTCATTCTATATCATACCGTTTCAATTTGGATTGAAAAAACAAATAAATAAAGAAGAGTTAAGTAAAACAGTCGCCTTCACAATATACTATGACCAGGAATGCGGTATTAAGTAATTCCCGAAATCCGGTAGAATAAAGAATATAAATAAGCAAAATTTTTTTGATCATACATAATTCCCAACAAAAATTTGTTTATTTTTAGAGCTTGATGTTGATAAATCCGCAGATCTAGAAATTCATTTCGGACAATTGAACCTTCTCAAACTGTTTCTTTTTAAGAACCAAAAAGATTTGTGCCAAAATAACAGATGCCAAGAAGAGCAAAAGACCTTGGACACGTAATGGATCTTGAAGTACTATTTCCGCATCTCCCTGACCAAATCCACCCACATTAGGATTACTCGTTAATGGTTGATCAAGTTTGATGGATTCGCCCTCTGAAACAAGAAGTTCCGGTCCTGGAGGGATAATATCAACCACTTGACGTCCATCCGATGCATCCGCTATGGTTATTTCGTACCCCCCTTTTTCTTTTCGTATTATTTTGCTTACTATACCTGCTGCTGTAGCATTATAAACATTATTGTTACTCTTGCTCCCGTCGGGATAAATCTGACCCCTTCCCCTGTTCCCGCCTACATATATGGGATATTTTAAGAAGTGCACATCTTTCTTAGTAGCGGGGTCCGGGGAAAGAATAGGAAAGGTGATTTCACTATATTTCTGACCAGGAACCGGACCTATCACAAGAATATTTTTTTTAGTGGGACGATAGCTCTGAAAAGACAGATTTCCTATCTTTTCTTTAATCTCGGGCGAAATACGATCGGGAGGGGCTAATTCAAACCCCTCGGGTAAAATAAGAACAGCCCCGACATTCAAAGCTCCTTTTTTACCATTAGCAAGAACTTGTTTCAGTTGCAGATCATAAGGAATTCGAACAACTGCTTCAAATACAGTATCAGGAAGTACCGCTTGTGGAACCTCGATATCCACGGGTTTATTAGCTAAATGGCAATTGGCACATACAATACGGCCAGTCGCTTCTCGTGGATTTTCATAACCCTGCTGTGCAAAAATGGGATATGCATTTGAAAGGGGTGCCTGGGTTAGTATATATATCATGAGCGATACGGAAATGGATCGAGTAATCTCTTTCTTTATCCAAGAAAAGGTATTTTTAGTTTGCATGGTCCAATCATTGATCCCGAAAATTTCTACAATAAAATTAGGTAGGTCGCTAGTATAGTTCCCTATCTATAATTTTGCTATTTACTTAAATATTAAATATAAATAATTTTACTGGAATATTGGAGGAATCCCTTGGATGGGTAGTAAGTACAATTTTGAATGTTTTGCTTATGTACAAAGTAACAAATATTATAATTGGATCGTTCGATCACTTTTCAGTCATTCATTGAATGATAAATCACTACAAGTGAAGGAGATACACGATTTAAATAACGAAAGATCCAATATTTAAAAATTGTATCTAAAATGACTGGAAAAGTAGAAACAAGACCGGATATAATTTGATCATTATGAGCAAATCCAAAATCTTTGTAGACAGAGCCAATCATTAATTCCCAACCGTGGGGCGAGTGGAATCCTATACATAAATCAGTTAATAAAAGAATAGAAAAAGCTTTTATTGTGTCGCTTAAGTTGTATAGGAATTCTTGAAACCAAGAGTTAAGAATAACAAGTTCTTCATTACCTAGAATAGAATAACCACTTAGAATACCGAAACAGATTATATTTGTCGAGAAGTGTAAAATTGTATGGATGCGATCCTCGTTGTGCATCTTGATCAATTGGATCGTTTCTTTGTAGATTTCGATGCGAGGCTTTTGTAAATGTGTTTCCGGGTATTCCTTTATCATTTCGTCCAAACGTAAGAGTTCCTCTAAGTCTATGAATTCTTTTAGAATACTCTTTTCTTGAATATCATTCAAAAAAATTTCGGATTGCCTAGTATTCCACCAATTAGTAAACCAAGATTCCAGACTTTTATTAAATGAGAGAGAGATCCACCAAGGCAAAAATACTATAGATGCAAGATATAGAAGGGAAATTAATACTTTCTTTTTTGCCATTTTTTCGTCTGTGAATTTAAAAATTTTTAATGAACGCACCTCATTCGTCGACTCTATATGATACTAATATTTCTATCAAGCATAAGTTCTATTACAAGTCATCGATGTATTTCCGGATTTTTTTGTGATTCAGTACAGCGGTTAGTCCTTGAATTTAGAAAGAATATAGAATAAGAAAGAGCCCTCTTCAAATTAATAGTAGTCGGATTTCGAGACGAAAGAACTCCCGTTCTATCAAAATATCAAATATTTAGAAACAAAAATTCTTTACTTTATGATGAAATGTTTTGTTTTGATATATGATGAATCTATCATTTAGATTTGTTACTGAATTGAGTTAAGTGGATTTACATACACATAAAAAAAATTGTGGACATAAACAATTTAGTTTTAGAATTGTTTCATATACGTTTGCTTTGGCTCGAGTAAGCGTTCTGAAGAAACTTCAGTTAAGTTATGCTATAGAAAAAAAGATGATTCTTGAGTTTTTTATCTCTTGCAAAGTATTCATTCTTCAGTTCCTTTTTTCAAAATACTTCAATTGGTACACGCAAGAAATAGGCCAATTCAGCAGCTTTTTGCTCAATCTCTCGTGGAGTAAAATTCTCATCAGTACGAGTCAAGGGAATGGCTCCTTGTCCTTTTATTTCCATATAAAGGACACGACGAGCATAAATACCCTCTTTAATTTCTATTCTGATGGACTGAATGTCTTTCATAAGGAATCGGAGGAATATGCGACGATTTTTTCCAGGAAATCCCCAACGAAAAATACACACTATGCCCTCTTTTATATCGAATCGATCATAACCACTACCTACATTCCACGAAATTGTGCACCACAAATAGGAGCTAATAAAAAGACCTGCGATCCCATAGAAAGACATCACGATACCTTGTGGAAAAAAAATGATTTGCTGAGAAGGAAATAAAGATATAAAATTCCTACCAAAATAACTGGACGTTCCAACCAATAAAAACCCTAATGAACCTAAAAAAAGAATAAAGGCCCAACAGAAATTACTTGTTTTTCGAGACCCCGCTATAAGTTCTACCCATATACGTTCTGATCGCCAACTCATACTCTAACTAGACCTAGTTGCATTTTATTGGAATTGGGAGAATAACAAAAATAATTTTTTTTTTTTTACTTTTTTTTGTTTCCGAAGTAACTCTCATCAACCAGCACTATTATGATGTGAACCTTTAGGGATAATTCATCGAATTTCTTAGATCCAAACTAAAATAATAACATCCCTTTCATATGATTTCCTAATACATATAGATATATTGACTTTACATTTCAGAAATTCTCCCCGATCCCGATCTATTTGAAAATAGTTATAATTCATTTATCATGTTTACACATACATAAGAGCTTATGCCCGAAGGAAGTCGCATATTATACCATATTTTACTAAATAGATATCCGTGTTATGATCCAAGTAAGTCTTGAAAAAAAAATATATATATATAAGTCCTTGTTGTATCTAAAAAATCTTGTTTTTTTGAACATAAAGAGATAAAGAAGCCATTGCAATTGCCGGAAATACTAAGCCCACTAAAGGCACAAAAATGGAGGGGAGACTGTTGAGAGTTATCATAGAATGGGTACCTCGATTTAATATTTGTACCTGTTATTTATTGTTATATTTATTGTTTTATATTTGAACCTTATCCTTATATTGTTATAAAGATATCTTATAATTCATATATAATTGTTATATTATACTAAGTATACCTAAGTGAGTATATATATACTTAATAGGGATAGGGAGTCTATAAGTATATGTTTTAAGAAATATATATTAATTTAAGAAATATATATTAATTAATAAAATACAATAAATATATAAATAAATGGACCTATTCATCTTTCTACATGTTTCTAATTCATCTTTCTACATGTTTCTACATGAAATATATATATACGATAATCCACCCTTTTTATATTCGTATTAGTAGTTATTATCTTTTCTTGTCTTATAAATTTCATAATTTAATAAAATTTTAAAGTATTTCCTAAAAACTCCCAAAGAATTCGTTATAA